GAATTCTGATGAGAAATAAAAAAAAAATAAATAGTAAAATGATTTTTTCTTCATCGAATGACTATTCATCTATTTAGTATTAGGTTTGATCAAATAGGGGCATAAAGAATCTATGAAAAAATATTGGTTCAATTCAATGTTGTCTAACAAGAAGTTAGAACATAAGTGTGGACTAAGTAAATCAATGGATAGTCTTGATGCTCTTGGACATACCAGTGGAAGTGAAGAAACTATTCGAAAAGATGCGGATAAAAAGATTCCTAGTTGGGACAGTTATAGTTTCAGTAATATTCATTATTTAAATTATTTATTTGATAGCAGGAATCTTTGGAGTTTGATCTCTGATCATACGTTTTTAGTTAGAAATAGTAATGGTGACACTTATTCTGTATATTTTGATATTGAAAATCATATTTTTGATATTGACAATGCTAGTTCTTTTTTGAGTGAACTACCTAGTTATTTGAAAAGTGGGTCTAATAGTAGTAATTACTACTATTCTTATTATTCCATGTATAATACTCAATCTAATTGGAATAATCACATTAATAGTTGCATTGATAGTTATCTTCGCTTTGAAATCAGTCTTAATAGTGACATTTACAGTGATATCGACAGTTACATTTCTAGTTTCATTTGTACGGAAAGTACAAGTAGTATTGAAAATGGAAATTCTAGTGTCAAAACTAGTAGCAGTTATTTCAATAGAAGAGAAAAATCTAATGATTTCGATCTAAATACAAAATACAAACAGTTATGGGTTCAATGTGAGAATTGTTATGGATTAAATTATAAAAAATTTTTTAGTTCAAAAATGAATATTTGTGAATACTGCGGATATCATTTGAAAATGAGTAGTTCAGATAGAATTGAACTCTTTATAGATCCTGGCACTTGGGAGCCTATGGATGAAGATATGGTCTCTATAGACCCCATTGAATTTCATTCAGAGGAGGAACCTTATATAGATCACATTTCTTTTTCTCAAACAAAAACGGGTTTAACTGAAGCTGTTCAAACGGGCATAGGTCAACTAAAAAGTATTCCCATAGCAATTGGAGTTATGGATTTTCAGTTTATGGGAGGTAGTATGGGATCCGTAGTAGGTGAGAAAATCACCCGTTTGATCGAGTATGCTACTAATAGATCTCTACCTGTCATTATTGTGTGTGCTTCTGGAGGAGCACGTATGCAAGAAGGGAGTTTGAGCTTAATGCAAATGGCTAAAATATCTTCTGCTTCATATGATTATAAAGCAAAGAAAAAGTTATTTTATGTATCAATCCTTACATCTCCTACAACTGGCGGAGTTACAGCAAGTTTTGGTATGTCGGGAGATATCATTATTGCTGAACCTAATGCCTACATTGCGTTTGCGGGTAAAAGAGTAATTGAACAAACATTGAAAAAGACAGTACCCGACGGTTCACAAGTGGCTGAGTCTTTATTCCATAAGGGCTTATTCGACCCAATTGTACCACGTAATCCTTTAAAAGGCGTTCTGAATGAGTTATTTCAGCTACACGGTTTACTTCCCTTGAATCAAGATTCAAAAAAAGAATTTCAAAAAGATTGAAATTCTTCATTTTCAAATGGAAGTATAACACTAGCTTCAGTTATTTTTATTTGTAGCGAATACGCATTTAGTTCATTATAATGAAAAAAACAAAACTAAGAAGATGGTGTTTTCTTTGGAGACATCAGTTATAAGTGTAGTAAGAGTCAGAAGTTTTGGATAATGACTTTTTGCCCCGGATCCTTTTTTTATTCTATCTCTCTTCCTGATTAGGAATAAGCATCCCTCTATCGACAAGATAAAAAAGAATTTCTTTCTCCTTCCGAGAAATTAGGGAAATAAAAATGATTTTCTCCGTTCTTTTGACATATTCATTATTCATATATAGAACTTCATATATAGAACAACGAAAAAGAGATAAAAAAATATATCGAAAAAATGAAAAGAAAATACTAAAGAAAAAGAAAGAAGAAATCTCAAATCAAATAAAGAAAATAGAAATATTCAAATAACAAATAAGAAGAATATAGAAGTTCTTTTTCTTTAGCGGGAACCCCCGGTTTTTCACTAGGAATCCCTGTTTGTTGGATAATATTGGTTAAAATCAGAAACTCATAAGAAACTCTTTTCTATCTTTACCTTTCAAAACACCTTTTTTGTTTTGAAAGGTAAAGATAGAAAGACGATGAAGATAAGGATGGGAGAAGAAGAATCCAATTTAGTAAAAGGGATTCTCATACATATTCGTGTCGAAAGAGGAATAGGTATACTTCATTGAGTTCTACATTTGTTATTGATTATTAAATACTTCATATTAATATTATCTTAATATTCTTTCTAATTTCTTTTTAATAGTTTTAATAGATTAATATTAATAATTAATAGATAGACTTATTAGAATATATCTTTATAATTAGAATTTATAATAGGTACAAATATGAAATTGAGGTACCCATTCTATGATAGATTTGAACTTTCCCTCTATTTTTGTTCCTTTAGTGGGCCTAGTCTTTCCGGCAATCGCAATGGCTTCTTTATCTCTTTATGTCCAAAGAAATAAGATTGTCTAAATACGATGAAATCTCATCAATTTATTTCAACACTGGATCATCATACAGATACTTTTTTTAATGTAATATGGTAGGATATATGATATTTGGCCTTTCCGAAAACAAAGGGAAGAGTTGTTTTGTTATGTATACCGATGCATAATATACGGCATTAATGCATGTATATGCGGTTATAGCTTAATCAATTAAATGATGAAATTCAAAAAGATCAGCAAAGATTTTTTGAAAAATATTTTAAATAGAAATTCAATGTGTCTAACCAATTATTCCTAATGGTTCCTGTCGGAATGCTGCTAGTTGATGAAAGTTACTTCGGGATCAAGCAATAAAAGTCAAGTCAAATCCATTTGGGTTATTCTCTCAATTCCAATCGAATGCAACTGGATCTAGTATAGTATGAACTGGCGATCAGAACATATATGGATAGAACTTATAACGGGATCTCGAAAAACAAGTAATTTTTGCTGGGCCTTTATCCTTTTTTTAGGTTCACTAGGATTCTTAGTGGTTGGAACTTCCAGTTATCTTGGTAAAAATCTGATATCCGTATTTCCGTCTCAGCAAATCCTTTTTTTCCCACAAGGGATCGTGATGTCTTTCTATGGGATCGCAGGTCTATTCATTAGTTCTTATTTGTGGTGCACAATTTCATGGAATGTAGGTAGTGGTTATGACCGATTCGATAGAAAAGAAGGGATAATGTCCCTTTTTCGTTGGGGATTCCCTGGAAGAAATCGTCGCATCTTCCTTCGTTTCTTTCTGAAAGATATCCAATCAATCAGAATGGAGGTGAGAGAGGGTCTTTTTCCTCGTCGTGTCCTTTATATGGAAATCAAGGGTCAAGGAGCCATTCCCTTGACCCGTACTGATGAGGATTTGACTCCACGAGAAATTGAACAAAAAGCTGCCGAATTGGCCTATTTCTTGCGCGTACCCATTGAAGTATTTTGAAATGAACTGAAGAATAAATCTCAGCATGAGAGAAGGAACTTAATACATCTCAAAAGTGGGAAGACGTATATGGAACAATAACTCTTTTGTATACGCATACACATGGCGTCTGGCTTCACTCTTTAGACTAGTAAAAGGTCTAATAAGTAATAAGTAAATAAGTATAGATTCATCAAATATCCTAACATGTCTTTTGTTTTCGTAAAACATAATTCCTATTTTTAGGCCTTTGAATGGATACCCTATCCCTACGCTTTCGTACTTCATAGAAATCTCAGATAGAATCGACCAATGAAACAGGTTCATTAACAATTCACATCACGGATACAGAATGAAAAAAAAGAAAGCATTGGCTTCCCTCCCATATCTTGTGTCTATAATCTTTTTGCCCTGGTGGGTTTCTCTCTCATTTAAGAAATGTCTAGAAACTTGGGTTATTAATTGGTGGAATACTAGGCAATCCGAAATCCCTTTGAATGATATTCAAGAGAAAAATGTTCTAGAAAAATTTATGGAATTAGAAGAACTATTCCTGTTGGACGAGATGATAAAGGAGTACTCGGAGACACATATGCAAAGGCTTCGTATAGGAATGCACAAGGAAACAATACAATTGGTCCAAAGACAAAATGAATCTAATTTCCATATCATTTTGCATTTCTCTACAAATCTAATCTGTTTCGCTATTCTAAGTGGTTATTTTTTTCTGGGTAATGAAGAACTTTTCATTTTAAATTCTTGGATTCAGGAATTTCTCTATAACTTAAGTGATACAATCAAAGCTTTTTCGATTCTTTTAGTTACTGATTTATGGATCGGATTTCACTCGACCCATGGTTGGGAACTAATGATTGGTTCGATCTACAATGATTTTGGATTGGCTCAGAATGATCAGATTATATCTGGTCTTGTTTCCACTTTTCCAGTGATTCTAGATACAATTGTGAAATATTGGATTTTCCATTTTTTAAATCGTGTATCTCCTTCGCTTGTAGTAATTTATCATTCAATGAATGAATAATTCATTAGATCTTTTGATATCAATAAAATCATAACCTTTCTTTGTGTAGAAAGAAAGTGTAGAAAGAAATCATTTTTCATCTTACTTATTCTTTATACTTCTACCTTTTCAATTCAAGGTATTCATACTATATTCGACTAGTACAATTCTTTCGGTATAATCAATACAATGGCAAACTTGTGGATAGGGAATTCTACTAGCTACCTATCAAATTTATTGTATAAATTCCGGGGATCAATGATTGGACCATGCAAAATAGAAATACTTTTTCTTGGGTAAAAGAACAGATGACTCGATCGATTTATGTATCGATCATGATATATGTAATAACTCGAGCATCTATTTCAAATGCATATCCCATTTTTGCGCAGCAGGTTTATGAAAATCCACGAGAAGCAACTGGTAGAATTGTATGTGCCAATTGCCATTTAGCTAATAAGCC